TAATCTCAACAAACCTTAAAAATCAAAATTTCATATGCAAATACACCTTAAGATAAGCTAATTAAGCTTGTGGATTCATACTCCGCCTATGGCCCCCCCCTCTTAAGAATTAAATTTTCATTTTGTAATCAGTTAAGATTTTTTGGAATTATTACAGGGATTATCTTAACTATTTCTTCTGAAAACCCTTTCGGGATTTGATTTGGTTTAGAATTAAATATAATTTCTTTTATCTGTTATGTTATATTTAACCAATACCATTCCACCATTTCTGAAGTTATATTAAAATATTTTTTAATTCAAACACCTGCTTCTTTAATATTTTTATTAATATTTATATTCTCACAACAATTTTGTAGTTTTATAAGAATCTTTCTTGCAATATCTTTGAAGGCGGGAGTGGCTCCTTTTCATTTCTGACTCCCTCAAATCTCAGAAAGACTAAGATGATCTCAACTAGGAATCCTTTTAACATTTCAAAAATTAGCCCCTTTAACAGTCATAACCTATACTTTTTCCGACTCTTATCATTTCATATTATTATTCTTGATTTTTTCATCAGCAATAGTTGGAGCTTTTGGAGGTTTAAACGAAACATCATTACGAAAATTATTATCTTTTTCATCAATTGCCCACTTAGCTTGAATATTAAGTAGAATAATAATAATATCATATTCTTGATGTTTATATTTCACCTTTTATTTACTAATTGTTTTATCTTTATTTATTCCCTTACATTATCTTCAATTATATCACATAACTCATATTTGAAATTCTAACAATTTATATAACCAAATTTCTATTTTAACGGCTCTCCTATCTTTAATAGGTCTCCCTCCTTTATTAGGATTTATACCTAAATTAATAGTAATTACTATCTTAGCTTCATATCCATCTATTATTTTAATAATTATTTTAATCTCATCAACTTTAATTACACTTTATTACTACTTACGATTTATTATAACTTTTATATTTCTAAAACAACCTATAAAAACTTTTAAAAACTTATTACATTCTTCTAATATCATCTCCATACCAATTATTATAAATATTAGCGGTTTAATAATTTTACCAATCTTAAATTTTATTTAACACCTAATCTACAAATGTAAATTATTGATTTGCAATCAATATATGATTAGTTTAATAGAGGAAAACTCCTTAAATAGATTTACAATCTAACACTATAATATCAGTCATCTATATGCGATTTTTATTCTCTACAAACCATAAAGATATTGGAACACTTTATTTTTTATTTGGAGCTTGATCAGGAATTCTAGGAGTTGCATTAAGATTGCTAACCCGAGCTGAATTAAGCCAACCCGGAGCCTTCATTAACAATGATCAACTTTACAATACAATTATCACTGCTCATGCTTTCATCATAATCTTTTTTATAGTAATGCCTATTATAATTGGTGGGTTTGGTAATTGATTAGTCCCTCTTATATTAGGTGCTCCAGATATAGCCTTCCCTGGTATAAACAATATAAGATTCTGACTACTTCCACCAGCTCTAACCATATTAGTAATCGGTTCCTTGATTGAACAAGGGGTTGGAACTGGATGAACAGTATACCCTCCTCTTTCCGCTAAAATAACCCATAGGAGAGCCTCTATTGATTTAACAATTTTCTCACTCCATTTAGCAGGTATTTCTTCTATTCTAGGCGCTATTAATTTTATTACAACTATCATTAATATGCGCCCTGTCTCAATAACTATAACACGTATACCTTTATTTGTTTGATCTATTTTTATCACTGCTATTTTATTATTACTATCTCTCCCAGTTTTAGCAGGGGCAATCACAATATTATTAACTGATCGAAATTTAAACACCTCTTTCTTCGATCCTAGTGGAGGAGGAGATCCTATTTTATTCCAACACTTATTTTGATTTTTTGGTCACCCTGAAGTTTACATTCTCATCCTACCTGCATTTGGTATCATTTCTCATATTGTTAATCACGAAGCAAATAAAAAAGAAACTTTCGGAAATCTTGGAATAATCTACGCCATATTAACTATTGGAATTTTAGGTTTTGTTGTATGAGCTCATCATATATTCACTGTAGGTATAGATGTTGATACACGTGCTTATTTTACCTCCGCAACTATAATCATTGCAATTCCTACTGGTATTAAAATTTTTAGATGATTAAGAACATTATATAGTGCCCCTATTACATTTAAACCTTCAATTTTATGAGTTTTAGGTTTTTTATTTTTATTTACTACAGGTGGTTTAACAGGAATTGTTTTAGCTAATTCAAGAATCGATATTATTCTTCACGACACTTATTATGTTGTTGCTCATTTCCATTATGTTTTAGCTATAGGAGCTATTTTCGGTATTTTTGGTGGTATAGTTCATTGATTCCCTTTAATAACAGGAACATGTATAAATAATCGTTGACTTACAATTCAATTCTCTATTATATTTTTAGGGGTTAATCTTATTTTTTTTCCACAACATTTTTTAGGGCTTAGTGGTATACCTCGCCGATATTCAGATTACCCTGATATATTAACATACTGAAATCTAATTTCTTCAACCGGAGTTATTATTTCCATCATTGCAATAATTATATTCACGTTTATTTGCTGAGAAGCATTAATTTCACAACGACCTGTAATATTCCCTAATCACCTAAGCTCATCAGTAGAATGATTCCACCCAACACCTCCATTAGACCATAGATACTCAGAAACTCCTATAATTTCTTATTTTTAAATAACAATAAAGTTTTAAACAGATTAATTATAATCAATAATAATATTATATTGTAAATGATATGATGAAATAGAATAATTATTCAAAACAACATATCCCCATTAATAGAACAACTTACATTATTTCATGATCACACAATAATTATAATTACCTCAATCATTACGCTCGTAGCTTATATTATCCTCTCTTTAATAGCCAATAAACAAATTAACCGCCCTATATTAGAAAATCAAGTTTTAGAATTTATCTGGACTGTAATCCCTGCTATCATCTTAATTTTTATTGCTCTACCTTCACTGCGTTTATTATATCTTTTAGATGAATCTCTTAACCCTTCTATAACAATTAAAAGTATCGGTCATCAATGATTTTGATCTTATGAATATTCAGACTTCAATGATAAAGAATTCGACTCTTATTTAATCCCAGTTCATGAATTAAATAATAATATATTCCGATTATTGGAAACCGATAATCATACTATTATTCCAATACTCACTCATATCCGACTTCTTACCTCATCTACCGATGTAATTCATTCTTGAACAATCCCAGCCTTAGGTGTAAAAGCAGATGCAATTCCTGGGCGCCTAAACCAGCTTAACTTTATAACCCTACAACCTGGACTATTTTACGGACAATGTTCAGAGATTTGCGGGGCTAATCACTCCTTTATACCAATCACAATTGAATCTGTAAATATAAATGATTTTATTGAATGATTAAAAATCTACTAAAATGGCTGAACTAATAAGCATAGGTCTTTTAAACCTTAAATGGTATAAACCTTTTACAATTCCAAAGCAGTTTTAGAAATATAAAATTGTCAATTTTAAGTTGTAATCACCTTATAAAATACCACAAATAGCCCCTATATTATGATTGCCTTATATAATTATATTAACTATTACACTTATTTTTGTTGTTGCTCATATGTATTCATTAATTATTTCTAAACCTAATAACAATACAATATATCAATATCCTATAAAAAAAAATTGAAAATGATAACAAACCTATTTTCTATTTTTGATCCATCTTCCTCAATTATAAACTTCCATTTAAATTGAAACTGAATCTCCTCTTGGATTGGATTTACTATTCTCCCTTTTTATTTTTGAACATCTAATTCACGTTATTTAATATTAAACAACCTACTTATCAATTTGATAACAAAAGAATTTTCAAACATCTTTAACCCAAAAAACAAACCCATCATTCTCTATATAACATCTCTTTTTATTTTTATTTTACTAAATAATATATTAGGGTTATTACCTTTTGTATTTACAGCTAGAACCCATCTATCATTTACTCTAACCATAGCATTAACTATGTGAATTGGATATTTTATTTTTAAAATTATTTCAAACCCTATCCATTATCTAGCTCATATAGTACCTCAACAAACACCTATTTTATTATTGCCTTTCATAGTACTAATTGAAACATTAAGTAATCTAATTCGACCATTTACTTTAGCTATCCGACTATTCGCCAATATAGTAGCAGGTCATCTTCTACTAGCTTTAATAAGAAGCAGCTTAACTATTTTAAACCCCTTAACTAATATTACTATTATTTTACTACAAATTTTATTAATAATTTTAGAAACAGCAGTTTCTTTTATTCAAGCATATGTATTTACAATATTATGCACTCTCTATATCCAAGAAGATTATGACAAATTTATCACACCCTTACCATTTAGTTAATATAAGACCTTGACCTTTAGTTAGAATCTTCGGAGCCTTATATTTAGCAATCAGTCTTGTATATTGATTTTATTCTATATCCTCTAATTTTATTATTCTAGCTTTCACATTAATCTTACTTTCAATATATCAATGATGACGAGATATTATTCGTGAATCTACCATACAAGGATTACATACTAAAAAAGTTCAATTAGGTTTGAAATGAGGAATGATTTTATTTATTATTTCTGAAATTATATTCTTCTTCTCATTTTTTTGAGCAATCTTTCATTCTAGCTTAACACCTGCTTTAGAACTTGGTTTATTATGACCTCCTACTGGAATTAACCCCTTGAATTTCATTGAAGTACCTTTACTTAATACTATTATCTTATTATCGTCAGGAATAACAGTAACTTGAAGACACCATAGTTTAGTAGAAAATAACCATTCACAAGCTTTTATTGCTCTAACTATTACCATTCTATTAGGATTATATTTTACATTACTCCAAATATTAGAATATTATGAAACCTCATTCACAATCGCAGACTCTGTTTATGGAGCTACTTTTTTTGTTGCCACAGGTTTCCATGGAACACATGTTATTATCGGATCTTTATTCCTTAGAGTATGTCTACTTCGTTTAAAAAAAGGCCATTACTCCAAATTTCATCATTTTGGGTTTGAGGCAGCTGCTTGATATTGACATTTTGTAGATGTTGTTTGGTTGTTTTTATATTCTATTGTATATTGATGAGGAAGTTATTTCTAAAGTGTACATACACATTTAACTTCGAATTAAAAAATCCATTTAAGTAGAACATACCAATCTTTTAAAGTATGATTTCCATATATTTGACTTCCAATCAAAAGATACCAATAAACCATCGTTACTTTACAAATCATAGGATTTATTATCTTCTTAATCTCTATATCAATAATACTTATTGCATTTGTAACAAGAAAAAAAAACTTATTAAATCAAGAAAAGAACTCCCAATTCGAATGTGGATTTAACCCAATATCTGGAATACGTAATTCTTTCTCACTTCAATTCTTCCTTATTACAATTATTTTTCTCATTTTTGATGTAGAAATCGCTTTACTTCTACCTTCTATAATCTCAATAACTGAAGCTAACTCTTTAAAATGATCTATTATTATATTTATTTTTATTAGAATTCTTATCTTAGGGTATCTTTTATGAATGATATGATATATCCTTAGAATGGAAATACAAACTATAGTTTATATAAAATATATAATTTGCAATTATAAGATCACCAGTTTAAAATGTAGTCTATATAACTAAGACAATTGGCTTACAACCTTTAAAAACTCCATTTTTTGATAAAACCAAAACAGAGGTATATCTTTGTTAAAGATTTAAATGGTTACACCTATCACATAATAGTTTAATTCTAGCTAAATAATTCTACAAAAATAAATCTCACAGAAACATTTCTTAATAACTTTATATATCTAATGATAAAAATTAATAAGCAGTTAATCTGGCTTTAGTATTAATACTGATAAAACAAGGTGCCAGCAATCGCGGTTATACCTGAAGATTAAAACTCAAACTAAACTTGAATTACTTAACTATTTAAAATATTCATTTTGTTAGTAAAATAAAAACCATGAAATATTTCATAAACTAATTCACATATTTAGAAACTAAAAAAGGATTAGATACCCTTGTATTCTAAACCTATTAAAAGTTTAGGTAGTAAAAGATATAACTATAAAACCTTAAGAATTTGGCAGCTTTCTTGAAAAATCCAAGGAACTTGTTATATAATTGTCAACACACACTTAACCTTACCTTTTTTATATTTGTATACAACCGAATAATTGATTAATAAAAATCCTCAATCAAAAGAACTATTCTCTAAAAATCAGGTCACCGTGCAGTAATTTAAAGGACATAATGAGTTACATTATTTTAAAATGCAAATTAAAACTGAAAATTATATGAAGATGAATTGGATAGTAAAAATTAATTTAATATTTAATTTTGAATTATCACAAGACGTGTACAAATCGCCCGTCATTCTCAATAAAATTGAGACAAGTCGTAACAAAGTGGGGCTACCTGAAGGTGGCTCTAAATTAAAACTAGTGAGAATTTACTTCTCCTTAATGAATGATAACCATTAATGAAAATTTACTAGTTCTACTAATCAAATAACTTTAAACATAAATATTAAAAATAATCTTAACATTATTTAAACTATATTATATAATAGTTTAAGATTACAACACTTATCTTCAAACTAGTATATATAAATTATACTATTTATTCTAGCCGGGCAGTAGAACTCTCTTATCTTTTTCCTGGATTGCGAGAGTTCTACTGCTAAAGCTCTCCCTCCATCATTAGCCCCGCCTTCTCTATCTTACTTAGCTATTATATTACCTATTCTGTAATTTAAATTTTAAATTATTAACTTAAAACTATCTACTAATTATATTAATTTTATAACCAAACAGAAAATAATCTTAACATTATTTAAACTATATTATATAATAGTTTAAGATTACAACACTTATCTTCAAACTAGTATATATAAATTATACTATTTATTCTAGCCGGGCAGTAGAACTCTCTTATCTTTTTCCCGGATTGCGAGAGTTCTACTGCTAAAGCTCTCCCTCCATCATTAGCCCCGCCTTCTCTATCTTACTTAGCTATTATATTACCTATTCTGTAATTTAAATTTTAAATTATTAACTTAAAACTATCTACTAATTATATTAATTTTATAACCAAACAGAAAATAATCTTAACGTTATTTAAACTATATTATATAATAGTTTAAGATTACAACACTTATCTTCAAACTAGTATATATAAATTATACTATTTATTCTAGCCGGGCAGTAGAACTCTCTTATCTTTTTCCCGGATTGCGAGAGTTCTACTGCTAAAGCTCTCCCTCCATCATTAGCCCCGCCTTCTCTATCTTACTTAGCTATTATATTACCTATTCTGTAATTTAAATTTTAAATTATTAACTTAAAACTATCTACTAATTATATTAATTTTATAACCAAACAGAAAATAATCTTAACATTATTTAAACTATATTATATAATAGTTTAAGATTACAACACTTATCTTCAAACTAGTATATATAAATTATACTATTTATTCTAGCCGGGCAGTAGAACTCTCTTATCTTTTTCCCGGATTGCGAGAGTTCTACTGCTAAAGCTCTCCCTCCATCATTAGCCCCGCCTTCTCTATCTTACTTAGCTATTATATTACCTATTCTGTAATTTAAATTTTAAATTATTAACTTAAAACTATCTACTAATTATATTAATTTTATAACCAAACAGAAAATAATCTTAACGTTATTTAAACTATATTATATAATAGTTTAAGATTACAACACTTATCTTCAAACTAGTATATATATATATATGTGTGTTTGTGTATATAAATTCACCATAACAATAATACCTAAAAGTTATTTACACATATTCAAAATTAAACCATTTTACGATAAATAAATTTCAAACTTAAACCATATTTATAAACACTACTAATCTTGTAAAGAATATAAAATACATCAAAGCACAAGGTAAAAAAATTTTCCATGTTAATATCATTAATTTATCATAACGTATACGTGGAAGAACTCCACGAACCCAAATCACCAATACTACTATATTAATAACCTTTACAAATAACAATCCTCTCAAATCTCCTCCTCCTAATAATATTACCCTAAACAACATACTCAAAAAAATAATCATACCATATTCCGCTAAAAAAAATAACACAAACAATCCACCTCTATACTCCGTATTAAAACCTGATACTAATTCTGATTCTCCCTCTGACAAATCAAAAGGAGTACGATTCAACTCAACCAATAATCTAATAAACCAAATAACACCTAAAAAAGGACTCATAAACAAACCCCAATATTTTGTATCTAAATAATCATCTAATCTATATCTACCTACTAAAACTACAAACCTTAACATAATCAAAACTATACTTACTTCATAAGAAATAGTTTGAGCAACAACACGTAATCTTCCTATGATTGGATATTTAGAATTCCTAAACCAACCTCCTATCAAAACAGGGTATACACCTAAACCTAAACAACACAATAAATAAACAATCCCTAACTTCATCTCTATTATTCCTAATCTCCTAGGAATACTAATCCAAATCAATAATATTAACCTTAATATAATTAAAGGACTTCATAAATATATTCAATAATTACTTATCCTTAATATAATTACTTCTTTACAAAACAATTTAACACCATCTCTAAAAGGCTGTAATAATCCTTTGTAACCTACCTTATTAGGTCCTTTTCGTAACTGAATATAACCTAATAATTTCCGTTCGCAATAAGTCACAAACGCAATCCCTAATAAAACACTTATCAATAAAATCACCCTTTTCACTATTAATATAACACTAAAACTCATAATACTTATACTGTATATAAACATCTACAAATCCTAAATTTGTTACATTAATCTGCCAAGTATAACCTTTATAACGAAAATATAATATGCTTAACACCTAAACTTTAACTTATTGTTCAAAACATTTTTAAAGCTTAAATTTAATACACTAATCTGCCAAATAAGAAAGTAAATAATTATATAAACCTTAGATTAGAAGTCTTGGTTTGGTTTTAAACCTTACTTTCTTGTATTCACATTTTCATTTTTGAAAAATGACAGTTTTATTAACTTAAAGAATAATGTATTTCTTTTTCAAAAACATACACCCCAAAACAAAAAAAAATACATAAAATACAAAAAAGACATACCCTGTCCAACAATAATATAAGGTGATTCAACAGGACAAGCCCCTAACCAAGTCAATAATAAAAAAACAACAACAAATATTCAAAATAACAAACGAGACAAACTACAAATACTTATTCTACGTCTTTTACCAACAAAAATGAAAGGAACAATATATAATACCATAATCCTTATCATTAAAGCTACAACTCCTCCTAATTTATTAGGAATTGACCGTAAAATTGCATATGCAAACAAATAATACCACTCAGGTTGAATATGTGCAGGTGTTCTTAACACATTAGCAAAATTAAAATTCTCAGGATCCCCTAAAATATACGGATCTACTATAACTACACACAATAAAAAAAAAAATGCTAAAATAAAACCAACTCCGTCTTTAACCCTATAATAAGGATGAAACGGAATTTTATTTAAATCACTATTTAATCCTACAGGATTATTAGATCCTCTTTCATGCAAATATACAATATGCACCAAAACCAGACCTATAATAATAAAAGGAACTAAAAAATGAAATACAAAAAATCGCCTCAAAGTCACCCCTCTCACAGCAAACCCACCCCACAATCATCTTACTAACCTTCTCCCTACGTAAGGTACTACTGATAATAAATTAGTAATAACCGTTGCTCCTCAAAAAGATATTTGACCTCAAGGTAAAACATATCCCAAAAATGCTACTATTATAATTAATATCAATAACGTAACCCCTACATTTCATACATGAAACATACGATAAGAACCATAATACAAACCACGACCTACATGTAAATATGTAAAAATAAAAAAAAAAGAAGCTCCATTAGCATGAACCGAACGCAATAATCATCCATAATTAACATCACGCATAATATGAATTACCCTTTGAAATGAAACATCTTCATAATTTAAATAATGCACCGCTAACATCACTCCTGTTAAAATCTGTATAACCAAACATAAACCTAACAAAGAACCAAAATTTCACATCCCACTTAAATTTACAGGACCTGGTAATTTTACTAAAACCCCTTCTACTACCTTAATTATAACATCTTTCTTACCTAATAAAACCATCACTTTTCCAATCTTTATTTTACAAAAATAATATTTTCCTTAAACTAAAAAAGATCCAATTTATATTCATCAACACAAACATCATTCTCATAACCCTATTAACCGCAACACTTATGTTTTCTATCAGAATTTGATGTATTACATTTAATTTATCTTATATTATTATTTTTGAAATTTTTAAATCCTCAAGCACTGTTTTTGAATTCCCAATTATTATAGATTCAATATCTCTCATATTCTCATCATTTGTTTTACTAATTTCTGCAACCGTAATCAATTTTAGATCTTCATATATAAATAACGAATATCTAAACAAACGTTTTATTTACTTAATCTTACTCTTTATTATCAGAATAATATTTCTTATTTTCGCCCTTAACGCAATTGCAATCATATTAGGATGAGACGGTTTAGGTTTAACTTCATTTATTTTAGTTGCTTATTATCAAAACAAAAAAACTAACTCAGCTAGTATAATTACAGCACTTTCCAATCGTATTGGAGATTCAGCTCTCCTCATTGTTATCGCCTTATTAATCCAAAGTAACTCTTGAAACTTCCTATATTCTCCATTATCTTTTTTTAACTCTACTATTATATTCTTCATTATTATTGCAGCTATAACCAAAAGTGCCCAAATACCATTCTCAGCTTGACTACCGGCTGCAATAGCAGCCCCAACCCCTGTCAGTGCTTTAGTCCATTCTTCAACATTAGTTACCGCAGGAATCTATCTATTAATTCGCTTCAACCCAATTATTATAAAATTTTCTTTAAATACACCTTTAATCTTTATTGGCCTCTCAACATCAATCATAGCTAGACTATCAGGTTGTATAGAAAACAATATAAAAAAAATCGTAGCCCTATCCACACTTAGACAACTTGGTATTATAGTTGCAACCTTAGCTATAGGTTTAAATAGATTAGCATTTTTTCATCTTTTAACTCACGCCATTTTCAAAGCTTTATTATTTATTGCTTGTGGAAAAATAATCCATGATTTCTCTACAAACCAAGATATACGCCTTATAGGAAATCTAATAACAAAAACACCCTTCACATGAATTATTCTTAATATCTCTAATTTTGCTCTATGTGGTGTACCTTTTATAGCTGGATTTTATTCAAAAGATTTAATTTATGAAAACACACTTATAATTTCAAACCAAATATCTATTTTCATCATATTCAGTATCGCAATCAGACTTTCAACCATCTACTCTGTCCGTATAATATTTTCAAGAATAATAAACATTCCACTATTCACTCCTCTTTCCAATATTAATGAAAACGATTTTACTACTATAAAATCTATAAAAATACTAGCTATCCCTGCTATCATCAGAGGTGCAATAATCTCATGATTAATATTCAACAAACCAACTTTAATCATACTTAATATAAATACTAAAGTACTTCCTATTATATTTTTAATATTATGTTTTTTTATAGGAATTGTTATATCAATTACCACAACAAAAATCAACTTTATCTATATATATATAGAACCATTTTCACAAATATGATTTTTGCCAACTCTTACACCAACCCCATCTAAATATTTACTAAAAAACTCAAATGTTATAAAACAATTAGAATCAGGTTGATTTGAAATATTTTTCGCACAAGGACATTATAATACTTTAATAAATTACTCCTTAAACATCACCAAATCCCAAATACATCAAACATCAACATTTCTTACATTATTTATAATTATAATCCTACTAACAATAATATTTACATAAAGTTCACTAGAACATAATATTGAAGATATTAAAGAGTTAATTCTATGTAATATATGTAACGAATATTCTCCTTTAAAACCACAATTTAATATACTTAAATACTTTTTACACTAACATAAATTCAACAAAAACATTAAATTCAAAGGTATTCAATGTATTATAATTAAAACTATATCACCAACCTTCATCTTACATCTTATAACAATATTACTATTTTTACCATGTATAACAGCCATAAATAAATATAATGAATAAGCACCAGATATAAACACTAATAAAAATAAAATTATTATAAATATCCTTCTTCACCTAACTACACCAATACCTCCTCTTATCTCACCCAACAAAGATAGAGAAGGCGGGGCTGACATATTAGATGAACATAATATAAACCACAATAAACCTATCCTAGGAACCATCAATTGTACCCCTTTAATCATACTTATACTACGAGAACCTGTATTTTTATAAATTATATTAGCTATACAAAACAATCCAGAGGAACATAAACCATGACCAACTATAATTAAAACCACCCTACTATAACCTCACTTATTTTGAATTATAACCCCTCCAACAACCATAGCTATGTGAACAACCGATGATAACGCAATCAAACACTTAATATCAACCTGACGTAAACACATAATTTTAATTACAACCCCTCCAAATATAGACCACCTTAAAATAAAAATAGACACATAACTACCTAAACATCCTACAACCTGTATTAAACGCACCAAACCATACCCCCCTAATTTTAAAAGTAAGCCTGCCAAAATCATAGAACCCCTTACTGGAGCTTCTACATGAGCTTTAGGTAATCATAAATGTAATACATAAACAGGTAATTTTACCAAAAATGCAATCAAACAAAATATAAACATCACCTTACTAAACAAACCCTCTAAAATCAAACTATCACCAATACTCATAAAAATAACCCCACTTTTATTTAAAAACAATAAACCACACAATAAAGGCAAAGAAGCAATAACTGTGTACAATAACATATAAATCCCTGCGTTCACACGTTCCGGTTGATATCCTCATCCAATAATTAAAATAAATGTTGGCACCAAACACGCCTCAAAAAAAACATAAAAACCAATAAAATTAATTATTCTAAAAGTAAATATTAAAAATATCATCAAAACATAATTAACAAGCTTCAACAAAAATTTATAACCTACCTCAATATCAAATATCATAGATAAATTTATAAATATAGTAACCACAACTCTCAATATAATTATCAATATAGATAAATTATCACTTATAAGAACACCATAATTCATAAACCAATCCAAATCATGTTTAAATACTATAAACATATATAACCCTACTAACCTTAAACCCAAAATACTTATAACATTTTCAAAAACCAACACCCTTCTTATAAATAATAATCTTATCATTTTAAATAATTTAATAAATTTATCTTATCTCTACCTTCTCTACAAACCATATTTACAAATACCCTCAAACCCAAACAACCCTCACACACCGCCAAAGAAATATAAAATAACACACCAAATCTAACACCTAATAAATCCACTCTTCTACTAAACAAAAAATATAAAGCCAACGTTATAATCTCTAAAGCTAATAATGATATAATCAAATGATTCCAGTTTAAAACAAAAACAACCAAACCCCTAATAAATACAATTAAACCTCTATAATAACAAATATTTACACAATAAACAATAAGGAAAAGTAAACCATCTTTAACCCCCAAAGCTAATATTTTAATAAACTATTTTCCTTTATAATATGATTAATACTAACCATAACTACTAGCCTAACTATGATCATTACATCATCTCCTCATTTTTTAGCTTTATTTATCATTTTAAACTCCATTTTGCTCTCCCTCCTACTTTCATTTACAGAACTCTGGTATTCACTAATTTTAATCCTAATTTTCACAGGAGGTTTAATAATCCTAATTTTATATACAATCACTATAACATTTACCAACATTACAACATCTAACTTTTCCTATAAACCTGTCATCATTTTCATATTATTCAATTTAATTACCGCCTTATTAACAATATCAAATTCACCACTATCAATAATATTCAATACAATTCCTTTTTTCATCACTAATTTAAACCTAACCAGCTCTTCAAGAATATCTTCATATATTCTTACAACCTTTTACTTATTATACATTTTATTATTATTAATATCTCTCCTAAAAAAAGAAAAAATATCTATACGCCTTTATAAATAAAATTACTTAGCTAATATAAGTATTTGCTTTGAAAACAAATGATAGTAAATCTAGTTGAATCCAAATTAGCACATTTAATATAAATAATTAAAAGTCCTTTCGTACAACTTAATAATCCTAAAATTAAAAGATAGAATCCAACCTGGTTTACACCGGTCTGAACTCAAATCATGTAAACATTTAAGAGTTGAACAAACTCACTCTATTCATCTTCTGCTCCGAATAATATATTTAATTCAACATCGAGGTCGCAACTAAAATCTTTGATATGAACTCTCAAACTTAATTACGCTGTTATCCCTAGAGTAGCTTTAACTCATATTTAATTCAAGGTTATATAATCCATTCAAAATGTTACAATAATATTGTTTTTAATATAAACCACCCCAGTTAAAAAATAATATTCATTCAAAAGCTTCTAGGGTCTTGTCGTCCCTTTAATACAAAAAAGTATTTTAACTTTTCCACGAAATTATTATATTACATCGACACAGTTAGTATTTTGTTAACCCTTTCATCCAACCTCTCAATTAAAGAAAAAATTATTATGCTACCTTCGCACAGTTAAATACTGCGGTTATTTAATATTCATGGAACAGGGCCTACTTTTTTAATTATTAAAAAGAAATGTTTTTGTTAAACAGTCAAACACTTATTTTGCCTAATTCATTAATTACATCATTATTACATTAAACTAATTTATCATAACCTCCATAATAATTCATACTAATAAATTTATCATTTTACCACTTAAATAATTTAATTAATTAACAACTTATTTTATTACTTCACTCTAAAAATTAAAAATCCATTCATAAAATAAAATAAAATCAAACAATTTATTCAAAAACTTAAACCTTTAAATAAAACCTTATAAATTTATAAAAAAATAGATTCCCTATTTATAAATAACCAGTTATAATTATATTGAATAAAATATCTTCACTATTTAAATATTATAGATATTTATTTAAACAAACAACCTTAAATTTAAATAGCCCTACAACATTCGGGATTTATTAGCAAATAAAATTTCAAATATCCCTGATACCAAAGGTAACTTATACTATAATTTTACCTTTACCTTCACAGTTTCATATATTCACACATAAGTCAAAACATTACAAATCTAAATT